CGGTAACAAAAATGTATTGTTCTGAGGTATATCAAGATTCAGCCTTCGGTTCATATTTTGTCGACCAATCCTTCCTAATTCACATCTTTGTTGAAAGAATTTTTTTTGTAATTCCTTAAATAAAGATTCAGAAAATATTGGATCTCCGCCTACACAAGCAAATTGTCGATAAAACTCCAAAATAGCATTTTCTTTTGACCCAATTTTTTTTTCCTCCTTTTCATTCAGGAAAGACAAGAAAATTTCAGGGTAGCAAACATTCTCTAGAATTTCGCTTAAATTCGAACCCATAGCTGATGATAGAACTAGAATAGATATTTTCTGTTTCCTACTCACACGAGCCCATATCCTTGCTTTTCTATCAATCTCTAATTCTAATCTTCCTCCCCAATCTGATATTATGGTGCCAGTATAGACCGAAATTCCGTTATGGTCCAATTCGGACCGGTAATAGATACCAGGGCTTTGCAATATTTGATTTATTACAATTCTGTATATTCCATTTACTATAGAAGTTCCCAGGGAATTCATTAGAGGAATGTTTCCAATAAAAATAGTTTGTTCTTGGATATCCCTACTGCTTTTCCAAATTAATCCCGCGGATACATATAATTCAGAGGAATATGTAAGTGATTCATATACGGCATCTTTTTCTTTTATCAAGGATTCTACCAATTGGTATGTTTCCACAAATAATTGAAATTCAATTTCTTGATCTGTATCTTCAATTTTTGGAAACTTATAAAGTTCTTCTGTTAAGCCCCGATCAATGAACCTACAATACCCTTCAAATTGTATCTGATTCAACCCAGGTATTGTAGACATTCCCTCATTTCCACCCCCAAGCATTTTCAATTTCCCCATTTCTTTTATAGAAAATATCCCACGATTTGCTGTCATTCTTCATCGAATCACATGAATAGATTTAGCAATAATGGAATCTCTGTTCTTTTTACTGAATCACATGAAATTTTACCTAACTCCGTGTATGAAATACCTATTATGAAAAGAGGAATAAATAGAAGTTTATACTCAAATTGGAATTTGCAACAAAACAAATAGATAGAATCTAAATTCTAAATGGAAACGAATTGAAAAATTCCACCTAGACTTCTCTAGACTTCTGAAGTTTTTTTAAGAATATCAAAACAAAAAATTGATTCCATTTTTCTACCATGTATTATGATATTACATATTCCAATTCGATTGGATACCAGAAAAAAAAAATGAATTCGGGATTTGCTCTACTCAATTCTACTCAATGAGATAAAGACCTAATCTAATAATCAGAAACAATATAGAATTGATTTTTTTTAGCACTGAACCTTTTCAATTGTTCAAAAAAGAATTAGAATTCGCAGAGAAGAGAGATATTTTTACCTATTTTTTTTTTAGAATTTGAGAATACGATTGGAGTTCGTAATAAGGCTTGTATTTATTAAATATGCACAGATCTAACTCCAGCTATAGCTATCTATATATATATATGTCTCTTACTTTATTGCAATTGCAGTCATATTCGTTCGGGACAGCACATGTCGTGGTAAATTTGGATTTTCTTATCTCATTAAGAAATTAAGAAAAAACCATTTTAGATTCAAATTCAAGAATCGTTCAGGAATTAATAGTTAACGGTTCCGATTTGTCCTGAAATTTTGGCTTTTGTGACTGAAGGTGCACGTTTGTTTTTTCAATAGAAAAAAAAAAGGGGGGGTATTCTCATATATTTATTTTGTATCGTTTTGGCGGCATGGCCGAGCGGTAAGGCGGGGGACTGCAAATCCTTTTTCCCCAGTTCAAATCCGGGTGTCGCCTGATCGACAAGAGAATTGAAATAGTTTATTCCTTTTTGTTGATAGAATGGAAAATTCTTTTTCCAGCAGAAGCAAGCAGGGGAAAAGGACTCTCGAGACTTGTTTGTTTTTAAATTCTAAACATCGGGAGGTTTGTTCTCTAAAATAAAATGCTGGAAATCTTTTCGTCTCGGATTCAAGGAAAGATTCTAGTAGTGAAAGGGAATCGATAAATCTTGAAATCATAGTCCTTTCACTCCGCTACTACTGTAGTGTCCGTCTACTGACTGAGTTTTGAATTAGATTGAATAGGGGTAGGTGGGACAGAGAATCTAATTCCATTTTCAGTTCGGGAAGGGGCAGATGAAATATACAGACTCATGAAAGTATATGAGCACTCCCGCATTTATTCAATATTAGTTAGATCAATATTAGTTAGATTAGTTAGATTGAATAGCTAATTGGCTTTCTTTTTTTTTTTTTAATATTATTATTTAATTATTTAATATTAATATATTATTTAATATTTATTTATTATTTTTATTTATTTTATTTTTTATTATTGAATATATTAGTATTGAATATATTATTCTAATAAAATTAGAAAATAATAAAAAATAGATTCTTTCTTTTCGGTAACCTCTAGTCAAAGAGAATTTCGTAGTCAAAGAATTTAATAGGCCGTCTTCCGATGGTTTTAGAGAACGAATCAGGAGACGGTAAGGATTAAATCAAATGGAAATAAGAGATGGAAATAAGAGTATCAGTATGCAAAGTAATCTGTCTTGATTCTATATTTTTATTTTTTACTTAATGAAATGGGGAGGGGGACAAAATAAAACATAGGTCTTATTATTCCTACCTGTTAGTAACATTCATTCCCTCAATACTTCCAAAGATGTCGCTGGATATTTTGTTTATGCTTAACTTAATGTTTTCCGATTCTACTAGAAATCAGATAAGAACTTGTTAGATGTTCTAATTGGATTTCTTGGATTGTTTCGTCAATGGTGTTAGCCCAGAATCCCTTTTTGACTCTGTACCAGCGATTTCACTATAAGAATAGTATTCTTAGTGAATAATACAAAAAAAATAAAATAATACAAGAAGAATTAGTGAACAATAATGAAATAATTCCTTCATATTGATATAGATAATATAGATAGGAGACAAAATTTACATGGATATAGTAAGTCTTGCTTGGGCTGCTTTAATGGTAGTTTTTACATTTTCTCTTTCCCTCGTAGTATGGGGAAGAAGTGGACTCTAAAGGCACTACTAATTGAGTTAAGGGATCAAACTGTATCAATTGTTTTATAGCTGGGTTCTGAAATTGGATTTATGCTTTATTGAACTCATTTCATATCATGGTTCAAACGTTAAAAATCGGTTGTGGGTTTGACCACCAATCTTTTCGAAATACGAAAAATTTTCTCATAGAACTCCCGGATCATCTGTCAACTATTTAATAACAACTATTTAATCAATTACTTCTTCGGAATGCTAAAAAGATTACTTTATTATTTTTTTTTTAATATGATACCGGGATTGGTATTGAAAATAATCAGAAATCTATAAATTCGAATCGGAAGAATAAGAGTTGCTTTTTGATTATTTCAGATTGATTGGAACCAATAATGAAACAAAGAAAAAAAATTGGGACGCTATGCTATGTACATTCCATATATGGAATATATAATCTATATATATATGAATATGAAGATACATATACATATTGTAGATTGATCCATATTAAATCTCTATTTTTATAGAGTAAAACTTTATACACTACAATAATAGATAGATAGTATGGTAGAAAGAAATCAAATCTATTTCTTTCTACCATACTATCTGGATTTCATAGAATTCTGCTGATTCTATTCTAGTCCGATCATTTCATTTAAGACTAAGACTCGAAATTGAAATCCTTTTTCAATTTTTTTTTCAATCATTCCATTGATAAGAATTAAGAAGTCATGATTAAGTAAAATTAGTCATTTTGACTTACCGTTTTTACATAAATTATAAGTAAAAAGGCAGTAGGAACTAGAATGAACAGTGCAGTAGCAATAAATGCGAGAATATTTACTTCCATAATCTCTATGTTTTATTTCTCTTTTATTTCCAATAAATAACTCGGGATTTAATCCCATAAAGATGATAAATCTTTCGTCGGTAAATTCAATGGTATAAATTAAATCTCGATGATATCAAATCAGATCAATATCATGAATAACAATATCTGAGCTATCACTATCAAATCGATTCATCGTCGAGAATCGAATAGTATAACATAGGAAGATCTTTTATCCATACCAAATTCCAAAATTATATTTCTGATGTAATCAATAATTCCTTTTCTTTTTTATTTTAAGAGTTTTTTTTCTTTCTTCGTCGGAACCTTTACCTTAAACTATTAAACTAAAAAAAAAAAAGAGGGATCCCTGTTAGGAATGAGATTATGTTTGTTATTTTTATTCCCTTTCTTTCACACACGAGAATTGATGTCTTTTTTTTATTGGATTTGTATCCATCGGGACTGACGGGGCTCGAACCCGCAGCTTCCGCCTTGACAGGGCGGTGCTCTGACCAATTGAACTACAATCCCAGGGAAAAAAGCGTATAGCATACATATTCTTACGATTTCATTCAAACCCTTTCTTTTTCGATTTTAGATTCGAATCGTTGTGCTGTAACTGACGGAGGCGGGACTTTTTTAGATTTTGATATCTATATGGATATACACTTTAGCGAGATCGACACGGATTACGAGTAATCCGTTCGTTATTGCCAAATCTATTAAAAAATGAATCAATGAAAATAAAAAAGAGTCTTTTTTTTTGTTTATTTACTTTAATCCTTTCCTTAGACTTTATACTTACAGATCCTGATAGGAATCTAGATCATTAACAAGATCCTAATTTGTGAAAAAAATACGTAATACGGAAAAAAAAATAAATAGCGCTAGGGATGTATCATATTTTTGTTCTTCCGTATCAGAACACATCGGGCATTTCCGGAGAACAACAAATGGGTTATATCATTTCATGGTGGATATCGGCAAATTATTGGGCCGAGCTGGATTTGAACCAGCGTAGACATATTGCCAACGAATTTACAGTCCGTCCCCATTAACCGCTCGGGCATCGACCCAGGAAGAATCAATTTCAGTCTTTATTGATGATCCACGATCAACTTCCTTTCGTAGTACCCTACCCCCAGGGGAAGTCGAATCCCCGCTGCCTCCTTGAAAGAGAGATGTCCTGAACCACTAGACGATGGGGGCATACTTGCCCGACCGCCATTATACTATGAACATAGTATGAACAGTTTTTTTGAAATTGTCAATATAATGGAATGATATGATTCGATCAGAAGGATCTTTCCATCTTTCAAAATTCCATAGAATTTTTTGATTCATCATTTAGATTTCGAAATTGTTCATTCCAATCGCCAATCTAGAATTCTAAAAAAAAAATAGAAAAAAGATAAGTAATGCGAAAGAAAGATAGGACGGAATGTTTGGTTTGCTGGAAAGGGTGAGGGGTTTAAACTTCATTTCTTTCATTCATTGTTAAGATTCGATAGGTATATTTCTATCTCACACCAAGCCGGGAAATAAAAAAACGAGAATCAATCTGGAAATCGGGTAAGAAAGATAGGGATCAACAAGTTATTGAAAATTGTTTTTTTTTCAATAAGAATTTGGTTGAGGGACAGGACAAATTGAATCCATTTATCAATGATTCGATGAAATATTGGAATTGGTGGGTATATGTATCAATGAAATGAATTTCGTTATGATGAGGATGACTTCAATTCGAATCGGTTTTGAAATAATTCATTACATTGATATTTATCAAATCCAATATCAATAAACCATTTTATTAACTATACTCTATTCACTAGCTAAATCCAATTTTTTGTTCCTTAATGAGTCGCTATGCAGATAAAATATATCTATGTACATATACTCTAATCTTATCTATATATAAGTATATGCAGTAACAAATATATGTACTAGGCTCATATTGGCTAGTTCCTTATTCAGGAATTGAATCAAACGGGGCCCTTTTAACTCAGCGGTAGAGTAACGCCATGGTAAGGCGTAAGTCATCGGTTCAAATCCGATAAGGGGCTTTTTACTTTTTTTTTTATAAAACTCCAGCAGTAGTATTCATATTTGAAGGAAGAATAGAGATATTGTTGATATTTGTAATAAAAAAACTAAGGAATCGTAGAATTTCATTAGAAAATGGAATTATGAATTCTAATTCTAATAAGTTATCGTTATCATTCTAATGAATTCGAATATAGTAAACTAATTCTAGTTAGAAAGTGGAACATTTTGATTATTATTTCTATTTTTTTATTATAATGAATAATGATATCTCCTTTAATTGCCAGATATTCCTATTTTCGATTATTCCAATCAAAAAAAAAATTGGAAAGATTATTAAAAAAAAAAGTAAGTGGACCTAACCCATTGAATCATAACTATATCTACTATTCTGATATTCAAATTCGATAGAGATGAAATTTGAACAGTGGATCTTTTTTTTTTTTTATTTTGTTTTTCATACTTCTTTGGTTTGGACTCCGTAAGAATCTGTCGATATTTTCGATTAAATCTTCTTGTTCCTAGAGGTTCTATAGGAATGAATAAATTACTATTCTATTCCCTTCCTTCATGCGGAAGGGCTTATTCCAAGTTCCAACATACAAGTCATTTGAATTTTAAATATCTTTTTTTTTTTCCGAACACAAGAAAAGATCAATTTATATTTCGATTATTTCTATAAGATAAGATATGATATATCTATAGAAAAATAAATCCATTAAATCATGGCTTCGCGTATCAAATATTTTCTTTTCATATCGATGCATACGATATTTTTTCGGGTAATTAATGGATGCGAGAAAGAGACTTTCACTTACATTACAGTCTCTTATTATTAAATAAATTCAATACAATATTAAATAATCTGACAGATAGATAAAAAAAAAAAAGTAAATAGAAAAAAAAAATATTCGAAGTATATTTCTTACCTCGATCTGCAAAAAAGTATACTTTGGAGTTTTTTTTGAATCTGAAAGAAAGGAAAATAGAACAAAGAAGAAAATAAAATAAAAAATGTAAAATAGAAAGTAATAAAATATATGATCTTGTAGTAGTTTCCTAGACATAGAAATTAGAAGAATATATAAAACTATTTCTTTTTATCAATTTCACGAACAAGATTATTTGATGAAAGGAGAGGAGTATGTCTGGGGATCCGCTGGTAGCGAGAGCGAGAAGAGGGATCATTTGTTTCTTGAACAGTTCTTTAAAAAATTTATGTATCAGATTTATGAGTCATAAGACAATTCATGATTCATGACTTAGAGGATTTTAAAGAATAGAAAGGAATAACCGAATTGAGTTCATGGATTTGACCTAGGTATCAATAGACCAATAAATGATTTTTTTTTTCGAAACCCATTAGAAAAGAAGGGGCAGTCTGCGAGAAAAAAAAATCATATATAAATGATAAAAGCCTCGAAGGTCCCATCCCTGAAAATGCTATAAGGTGTTCGGAAATGGTTGAAGTAGTTGAATAGGAGGATCATTATGACTATAGCTCTTGGTAAATTTACCAAAGATGAAAATGATTTATTTGATATTATGGATGACTGGTTACGGAGGGACCGTTTCGTTTTTGTGGGT